CCTTGGCCTGTAAATGGACCTTTATGGGCCTCTAAAATATCTTTTATACCATGACCAATACCCCAATTAGTTCTATACATATGACCGGCAATGAGAAAAAGAATTGCAATAGCTAAATGATGATGTGCAATATCGGTCAGCCATAGACCCCCAGTTAGTGGATCTAATCCTCCACGAAAAGTAAGAAAGTCCGCGTATTTTGACCAATTCAAGGTAAAAAATGGGGTTGCTCCTTCGGCAAAACTTGGATAAAGTTGAGCCAAAAGATCCCGATTCAAGATAAATTCATGAGGAAGTGGGATCTCTTTGGGATCTACTCCAGCATTTAGAAATTGGTTAATTGGTAAAGATACATGTACTTGATGCCCCGCCCAAGAAAGAGACCCAAGTCCTAGTAGCCCTGCCAAATGGTGATTCAACATGGATTCTACATCTTGGAACCAAGCCAATTTTGGAGCAGCTTTGTGATAATGAAACCAACCAGCAAAAAGCATTAAGGCTGCAAAGACCAATGCACCAATTGCAGTACAATAGAGTTGTAATTCATTAGTTATTCCAGATGCTCGCCAAATCTGAAAAAAACCAGAGGTTATTTGTATTCCGCGGAAACCTCCGCCTACATCACCATTCAATATTTCTTGGCCTACTATTGGCCAAACCACCTGGGCACTAGGTCGAATGTGAGTAGGATCATTTAGCCATGCTTCATAATTGGAAAAACGAGCACCATGGAAATACATGCCACTCAGCCAAAGAAAGATAATGGAGAGTTGGCCGAAATGAGCACTAAATACTTTTCGGGAAATCTCCTCTAAATCACTAGTATGGCTATCGAAATCATGAGCATCAGCATGTAGGTTCCAGATCCAAGTAGTAGTATCAGGTCCCTTAGCTATTGTTCTTGAGAAATGACCAGGTTTTGCCCATTGCTCGAAAGAAGTTTTTATGGGATCCCTATCTACCAAAATTTTGACTTCTGGATCTACCAAAATTTTGACTTTTGGTTCCGGCGAACGAATAATCATTGAGTCCTCCTCTTTCCGGACAACACATACAAAGAGACCCGCCAACATAAAACATAATTAGTGAACTTATGAGAGATGTTTATATTGAATATCTTTCTCTTCTATCTCCCATCTATTTATTCTATATTTTCTTTAGTTATTCACTAGAACAATTATGATCCGGAAGTTAATCCGGGGCAAGTGTTCGGATCTATTATGACATAGTAGTGAGGCGCTCAACGGACCTTTTTTTTTTTAATTCTAAAACCTTTTCTGAACTTTGAATTTAATGAAGTTAAAGAATTTTTTGTGCAACCTAGTCTATTCAGATTTCACTTAGAGATTCCTAGATGGAACAAATGAAACTTTTTGTCTTTCTTGCATATCTTACAGAGAAGATATTCTTAGGTACTTTATTTCAAATCACGTGAGCAGTTATTAGCATTACTAAGGAACATAACGAAATCTCAGATGAAATAGAACGATTTTAGAAGGGATATAAGAAAATCTTTTGATTGTTTGTTGCTTTATATTTAGAAATGATCCGTTTTATTTTACTGATGAGGACAACAAACAATAAACTATAACAAATTCAAGATTCTCTTTATATTCTATTCTCTATAGAGAATAGAATATAAAGAGAATTATAGAAAATATAGAATCAATAGAATATTAGAATAAAAAAAAGAAAATAATAAACAGAGTGTTCTTATTCAAAACGCCCTGTGATCTTCAACCAATTCTGTGCTTCAATATAATTCCCAGGGGTAAGGGCTATAGCTTGTTTCCAATATTCAGCGGCTTGATCAAACCAAGATTCCGCAATTTCAGAATCTCCCTGTCGAATGGCCTGTTCTCCGCGGTCGGAATAGGTGAGTAAATTCCTTCCCTTAGAACCGTACTTGAGAGTTTCCTGACTCATACGGCTCAACAGTCAATTCTTTTTATCTTCCATTTTTTTCTGGAGTTAAGAACAAGAAAAGAGGTTAATTACATGAGTTTCAAACTTGAATTTGGATTACGAATTGAATCCTTTGTTTTTAGTTTTATCTTTTTTCCTACCTTCCGAAGAATAAAGCATCGACATTAACACTAATGCTCGTTCTTATTGAAATTTTCTGAAAGGTAACTATCTCGATTTCATATATCATATACTTTCATATATGATATATCAATTTCTATAGAATCTTTGAGAAAGACTTTTCTTCATAAGAAAAGACTTACTATCTTTGGGATCTGATACTACACCGCTGCTCACAACCTTAGGGGATCCACTTTATTACATAAGTAGATTCCTAATCTATCATCATATAAGTAAGCAGTTCTTGTTGTATCGGCCAAAAACCTTGTGAATTGATCTTTACGGTGCTTCCTCTATCAATTAGATCTTTTATCCATAGAAAAAAAGTATCTAGGCATATATATTCTATTTCTTCATATTTTGACTTCTATGAAGTTTCTTTCTTTGCTACAGCTCATAAAAATCGTTGTTTCGA